TGGCCCAGAGAATGCGATTGCATTATAAGGTCGCAATTGAACAGATCTAGCAAGTTCGAATTGACGTAACATGAAACCTATTAGTCCAAAAGCACCATGTAGAGCAACAAAAGTCCACAAACCCCCTAATTGACACCAGCGCGTAAAATCTCCTTGTGCTTCAGGACCCCATAGTAGCAACAAAGAGTGTGCTAAACTATTAGCCGGAGTTGAAACTGCGGCGGTTAAGAAATTGCAGCCTTCCAAATAGGAACTGGCCAATCCATGAGTATACCATGAAGTTACAAAAGTTGTACCTGTGAACCAACCCCCGACAGCGAAATAGGCACAAGGAAAGAGCAATAGACCGGACCACCCTACAAAAACGAAACGGTCTCTCCGTAACCAGTCATCCATAATATCAAATAAATCATTTTCGTCTTTGGTAAATCTACCAAGGGCTATTGTCATAGTGTGATCCTCCTATTAAACTATTGCAACCATTTCCGAGCACCTCAGACTCGGGACCTACGAGGGTTTGATCATTTATCTATGATTCCTCACCCACCGTCCCAATGGGTTTCGAAGAGAAAAGTCCTGCCATAAACTCGCCTAGGGAAACCCATGAGCTCGAATCTTCCTTCCTATTTTTTTTTTGAATAACCATCTGAACCCAGAATTGGATTCTGACTCATCAATCATACGAATTGTTTGAAAGAACTGTTGAATTGAAGGAACAAGCGAGCCCTTCTCCCCCCACCAATTGGTCTTTAGAGTTATCCCCCCACCCAATCCATCAACGAATCTTATGCTTTGGAGCAGCCACGAACAAGAAGATTCAATCGGAAATATCGACAAATTCTTGCGTAGTCCAAGGAAATGAAATAAAGAAAAAAAAGGTACGCTGCCTTAGCTCTATTCTCTATCGAATTTGAATATCAGAATAGCGGATAGAGTCATGATTCAACGAGTCAGGTCCACTTACTTTTTCTTTTGTTGATTTTTACCCTTTACGATAGATTTGATTGGAATAGTGAAAGGGTAGGAAGTAGGATTTGCCGATTCCTAATTGGGATTAGGTAGATAGAATATCTATGTCCCAGGAAAAAACAAAAAAGATTCCATAAGAAAACCTGAGTAGGAATATTCTATTGCCTGTAGTGGCATACTCGTCCTCCCAATAAGTACGAAGGTTTCTCATTATAATCAACAAACAAAGGATCCTCTTTATAACTATACTACTAAACTATATAATGAGAACTTATTTTTTTTTTTCAGATGTTTTCTTTTTTGATTCGAAATAGGAACAATCAAAAATATCCCTAGTTTTTTTTTAGGTTGCAAAATCAACTGAGGACTTCAGACTAGAGTTTTTTTAAAAAAGCCCCTTATCGGATTTGAACCGACGACTTACGCCTTACCATGGCGTTACTCTACCGCTGAGTTAAAAGGGCCCCGATTCTGTTCCTGAATACGTCACTCGCCACTATCAATGTAGTGCATATACCTATTGTATAGACACGTATGTCTAGATTTACATGTATCTAGGTACTTATATACATAGTCATCGTGACTCATTGAGGACCAACCCCCCTTTTTTTTTCCTTAGGAAGTCTTGGATAAGATGCTTATTTCTTTTTGATTTGAGAAATCTCAATGCAATGCATTTTTGCAAGACCTACCCGAAATCACTTTTTACGGACCCCCGGTAGAGCAGAATTCACTTGATTGATACCCAATTCGCCAGAAATCCAAGATATTTCAGCGAATCATGTGATGAAGAAATTCGACACGTACCCTAAATTTTGATAGAAAAAATCCTTTTTTTCGATTACTCGTGGATCCCTGGTTTACAAGTTCTACAGTACTCTTTTTGAATCAATCAATCCAAAAAATTGATGGAATTCTGAAAACCGGAAGGATTCTTCCGGATCTAGTCAGATCATTCCATTCTATTGACAATTCCAAAAAACGGTTCATACTATAAACATAGTAGTAGGTTGGGCGTGAATGCCCCCATCGTCTAGTGGTTCAGGACATCTCTCTTTCAAGGAGGCAGCGGGGATTCGAATTCCCCTGGGGGTAGGGTACTACAAAACTAAGTTGCTCATGGCTTATCCATAAGTCTCGAATTAGAATGGATTCTTTCTGGGTCGATGCCCGAGTGGTTAATGGGGACGGACTGTAAATTCGTTGGCAATCTGTCTACGCTGGTTCAAATCCAGCTCGGCCCAAAAATTCGCCGAGCCCTACGAGATGATAGAAAAATTTCTTTTGGACTCCAGAAACATGCCTAATCCGGACACGGGAGAATAAAGCAAAGAATCTACTTTTCTGTTATATCTTTGTTTATTTGTTCCCACAATATTCTGATCTTTCGAATGATCTAGATTCATATCCTGATTTCGAAATAGAAAAAAGGGAGGGAGTAAAGAAAAAAGAGTTTCATTGAAAGAGGGCTTCTCAATCGATTTGACAATAGAATGACTAGTAATACGTGTCATTTTCACTAAAGTCCATATCCCTGGAATATACATATACTGCGCGTGACTCTCTTCGAACACGGCGATTCGAACTAGAAATGGTTTGAATGAAAGCAAATGATATGCTGTAAACCTTATTTCCCTGGGATTGTAGTTCAATCGGTCAGAGCGCCGCCCTGTCAAGGCGGAAGCTGCGGGTTCGAGTCCCGTCAGTCCCGACCTAGAATCGGCGGAATCCATCAATTCATCTTTCTATTTTCTGTAATGTAAATAAGTACCAATGCCGAGACCTATGTAATGTAGATTGGTACGATTGTTGGCAGTACTATATTCAGTATTCCAAGAGAGACCCTACTGGTCTGTCTTTTTTTTATTCCTGCTCTGTGCAATGGAATACCCATCTGTTTTGTTTTCCGAGAGCCCATAACAAAACCAAAATTGGATTCCTTTATTGTACGATACAAAAGGAACTTAACCTTAGCTGAGTTCCTCCGATAGAATCTGAAAACGACCCCACTTTCGAGCTCCGATTTTCTGTAAGTTCGGGCCATAATTGGAAAGAATCTATCTAATTCAAATTGCACACTGCATTTTTGCGAATTTTTGATCGATGTGTTTCAATCTAAGGAAAAAATATATTCCTAAAAGAGACATCAAAGAAAGATCTACCCCGCCCTCTTTTCTGAGTGAGGGAATGCACCATTTTTTTTCCTATTTGAAAAGGGGTCTTATCGAGGAAAGAGCAAACTAAAATAAAAAAAATAGTGAATTTCTCGAAATCGTCGAGATTTTAGACCGGGACCCCTCTTTTTCACACCTCTTTGTCTGTCAAGAAACTAAGATCCTAAAAACCTGAGTTTCGAACTTAACTCCTTCTTTTTTTCATTTCAGTTCTACTGTTTGTGACTAATGGAAGACAGGTCAGATGATACCTTATCCGATGATTGGATAAGGAAGACCATAAAAAAGAGTGGAAAAAATAAAAAAATCAACGCGATTCTTGATTGGATCAGTAATCCATAAATTGGATTTGTTATGGATAAAGGATCTTCTTATGTTATATTATACTATGAAATTCTCGACGATGAATCCATTTGAGAGATTGTATATGGGTATTCATGATTTGGATCAAATTCAATTTGAATATCAAATATCATGAGGATGCAATTCCTATCATTGAATTTACAGGAGACGATGTCTCCTCTCTATGGGATTAGATCCCGAGTTATTGTGAAGTAAAAAAAAACAATGAGATTATGGAAGTCAATATTCTCGCATTTATTGCTACTGCACTGTTCATTCTAGTTCCTACTGCCTTTTTACTTATCATATATGTAAAAACAGTCAGTCAAAATGATTAATTTGAATGAAGCTTGACTTTTGAGTTCTTATCCAGGATTAAAGAAATGAAAGGGATTCAAATTCCACGTATTAGTAGTAAATGAAAAAAGGGGGCTAGAGTTAGCAGTATAGAAGATCCGATAAGTGTGGTAGAAAGAGCTCTAGGAACCTTTCTACCTCACTATCGATTAGTCGAGAAAGTTGGACTTTCTAAAGATCGAGAATAAAAACATGGGAATTCTTGAAATCTTTTTTTTATTATTCCTAGATTCCATTACTCAATTCCAGTAGAATTTGGAAATGGAGGTGTTTTTCTTTAGAAACGTTTTGCAGAACTATATATGAAATAATTGATAAAGTTTCATTACTTAACTCCACTCAATGAGTCGGACCTCTAGAGTCCACTTCTTCCCCAGACTACAAGTGAAAGAGAAAATGTAAAGACTACCATTAAAGCAGCCCAAGCAAGACTTACTATATCCATGTGAATCATGTCCCCCATCTCTATGACTATCAAGGAATTCTTCCATTATTGATCACTGCTCTAATAATAGTGGAATCCATGGCGCAGAGTCAAAAAGGGACTCTGCGCCAAACGCTACTAAGAAATCCATTCAATAAAATAACTCCATCCACAAGAAAGAAGCGGCTATCAAATTTCTGGTAGAATCGGTAAGCGTTAAACACAAGTAAGAGACGAAGTTACTCTCCTACTTAAAGTCTCCCAACTGTCTCTGTGAGATAGTCGGGTCTATTCTATTCTTGATTGGGGGTTACCGAAAAGAAAGACCTTTTTTTTCTGAGTCTACCAAAGGCAATTCTCTATCCAATCTTGGATGTCTGAGCATTCAGAGACTCTCGTAAGTCTGTATCCAAGGTATCTTACACTGTTTCCATAACTAATAATAGGATTGCCCACCCGACTATCCAATTTAACCTAAAACTCAGTCAGTAGACATAGTGGAAAGGACTCCGTAAGTCTTGATAGCTGGACCTTTCTAGACTAGAATCCTTAGCCTAGACGCAAAGGTTGATTGAGATAGAATAGAGTCTACAGATTTTAAGTAAAAATAAAGCAAGTACCAGCCGTCTTCGTTTTATCTTATTGGGCTTCTGCTGGGGCAAAAATGTGTCGAGTTTTATCATATCATCAGAAAAACTATGGTATTTCGGTTTTTGGTTGTTGTTGTTGATCAGGCGACACCCAGATTTGAACTGGGGAAAAAGGATTTGCAGTCCCCCGCCTTACCCCTCGGCCATGTCGCCAAAATAGCGAGTAAGATGGATTTCCCCCTCTTTTGGGGCGAGTCCTTAATCTCCTTTTTTTATGTTTATGGGATTTGCATCTTGAATCCCGCTTTTCTTATCCCTTTACTAAAAATGAAAAAAGGAATCCTTCCTCTTCCTCCTTTCTTTGGATCCAGTTGTCTCCCTTGGATTAATTGTAGCGTCTCTCAAATCTCAAAACATCAAAAACGCCCCCCCTCTTTTTATTTTTTATTTTTTATACTGAAAGAGAAAATGGGGATTTTACATTACTGAAAAAAGGTAGGGCAAGCTTGGAACCATTAACTAGTGACTTGAATTCCGGAAAGGTTTTTGGATCTCAAATTGCGTTTAATCTAATTAAGTTGATACACAAACTAATCAGTATCCATTCTTTATCAAAAATCAATCGCTTTCAATTCACTTTCCATTATAACAAGAATTCTGTATCTATGTAAACCCCAGAACAGAAATTGTGACACAGATATCCCTAATCAGGTATCATAGCTATATATCCCTATAAAGGGAATTCTTCTTATTCATGAAATAATAGAATCGAAATTATGATATAGCACGGTCTTGCCCCAGGATAGTAGCGGATAGTGAAATAGCTATAGCTGCGTGTGCTTCCTAGGTAACCCCCCTTACTTACTTCAACCAGAGTCCATGAATTCGACTAACCAATAACAAATGGGTAAAAATGTCTTTCGTCTCTGCGAATCCTTTTTTGAACATTGGAACAATGGAATCGGCGAAAAAGTGGAGAAAAAGTAAAGTGCTAAAAAACTCTATTCTATCCTGTTCCTGATTATTCTATCTTTCTCTCATTCATAGAGAACTGATCCAATCCTGAATTCTTTCTTTTTCTAATACCAAAAAGGGTCGTAATTCGGGTCGTACTATCCTAAATTGGATGACTTTGGATATTCTATAACAAGACTCCACGAGTCTCATCGACAAAATTCTGTTTCTAGGAATGTTTTCGAAATTAGTATCTGTTGAAAATTCTCTTTTGACCTCTCCCCACACGTATTTTCTCCATTACTATTTTCTACATTCCATAGATGATATGGAGTTGGATCAAATTTCATGCGATTTAGTAAACAAAATATACATTCCATCATTGCTAGCTCGACCCAAAGGGTTTGAGGACGAATGAGCCAATAATGAATGGGATCTTTTTGAACAAGAGGAAACTTAAGATGCTACAAGATGGAAATGAGGGAATGTCTACAATACCTGGGTTTAGTCAGATACAATTTGAGGGATTTTGTCGGTTCATTGATCAGGGCTTGATGGAAGAACTTTCTAAGTTCCCAAAAATAGAAGATCCCGATCAAGAAACTGCATTTCAATTCTTTGGAGAAACATATCAATTGGTAGAACCTTTGATAAAAGAAAGAGACGCTGTGTATGAATCACTCACCTATTCTTCTGAATTATATGTACCTGCGGGATTAATTTGGAAAACCGGTAGGAATAGGCAAGAGCAAACCATATTGATTGGAAACATTCCTCTAATGAATTCCCTGGGCACCTTTATAGTCAATGGAATATACAGAATTGTGATCAATCAAATATTGCAAAGCCCCGGTATTTATTACCGTTCAGAGTTGGACCCTAAGGGAATTTCTATCTATACTGGCACCATAATATCGGATTGGGGAGGAAGATCAGAATTAAAGATTGATAGAAAAGCAAGGATATGGGCTCGTGTGAGTAGGAAACAAAAAATATCCATTCTAGTTCCATCATCAGCTATGGGTTCGAATTTAAGAGAAATTCTAGATAATGTTTGCTACCCTGAAATTTTCTTGTCTTTCCCGAATGATAAGGATAAAAAAACGATCGGGTCCAAAGAAAATGCCATTGTGGAATTTTATCAACAATTTGCTTGTGGAGGTGGTGAGCCGTTATCTTTTGATTCCGAGTCCTTATGTGAGAAATTACAAAAGAAATTTTTTCAACAAAGATGTGAGTTAGGAAAGATTGGTCGACGAAATATGAATCAGAGACTTAATCTTGATATACCTCAGAACAATACATTTTTGTTACCGCGAGATGTCTTGGCCGCTGCGGATCATTTGATCGTAATGAAATTTGGAATGGGTCCACTTGACGATATGAATCACTTGAAAAATAAACGTATTCGTTCTGTAGCGGATCTCTTACAAGATCAATTCGGATTGGCTCTGGTTCGTTTAGAAGATGCGGTTCGAAGAACTCTCTGTGGAGCAATTAGGCATAAATTTAGACCGACTCCTCAGAATTTGGTAACTTCAACTCCATTAACAACCACTTATGAATCGTTTTTCGGCCTCCATCCCTTATCTCATGTTTGGGATCGAACGAATCCATTGACACAAATCGTTCATGCGCGAAAAGTCAGTTATTTGGGTCCTGGAGGATTGACAGCGCGAACGGCAAGTTTTCGGATGCGAGATATCCACCCTAGTCACTATGGACGTATTTGCCCAATTGACACGGCTGAAGGAATCAATGTTGGACTTGTTGGATCCTTTGCGCTTCATGCTAGGATTGGCCACGGGGGGTCTCTAGAAAGCCCATTTTTAAAAATTTCTGAAAGAGCCAAAGAGGAGCGGGGAGTTTATTTATCATCAAGTAGAGATGAATACTCTGTGGTATCCACAGGAACTTCTTTGGCGTTGACTCCGGGCATTCCGGAAGAACAGATTGTTCCAGTTCGATTCCGTCAAGAATACCTAACTCTCGCATGGGAAGAGATTGATCTTCGAAGCATTTTGCCCTTCCAATATTTTTCGATTGGAGCTTCCCTCATTCCTTTTATCGAGCACAATGATGGGAATCGGGCTTTAATGAGTTCAAATATGCAACGTCAAGCAGTTCCGCTTTCTCGGTCCGAGAAGTGCATTGTTGGAACTGGGTTGGAACGCCAAGTGGCTCTCGATTCGGGGGTTTCTGCGATAGCCGAACACGAGGGAAAGATCCTTTATACCGATACCGAGAAGATCATTTTCTCAAGTCATGGGGACACTCGAAACATTCCATTGCTTAGGTATCAACGTTCTAATAAAAATACTTGTATGCATCAAAAATCCCAGGTTCAGCGGGGGAACTGGATTAAAAAGGGGCAAATTTTAGCGGATGGTGTTGCTACAGTTGGTGGTGAACTCGCTTTGGGAAAAAATATATTAGTAGCTTATATGCCATGGGAAGGCTACAATTTTGAAGACGCGGTACTCATTAGTGAACGTCTGGTATATGGAGAGATTTTTACTTCTTTTGACATACGGAAATATGAAATTCAGATTCATGTGACAAGCCAAGGTCCTGAAAGAATCACTAATGAAATACCACATTTAGAAGCCCATTTACTCCGCCATTTAGACAGAAATGGAATTGTGATGCTCGGATCGTGGGTAGAAACGGGCGATATTTTAATAGGTAAATTAACGCCTCAGATGATGCAAGAATCTTCGTGTACCCCGGAAGATAGATTATTACGAGCCATACTTGGCATTCAGGTAGCCACTGCAAAGGAAACTTGTCTAAAACTACCTATAGGTGGCAGAGGTCGAGTTATTGATGTGAGATGGATCCGGAAAAGGGAGGATCGTCCAGAAATGATTCGTGTATATATTTCACAGAAACGTGACATCAAAGTAGGGGATAAAGTCGCTGGAAGACATGGGAATAAGGGTATCATTTCAAAAATTTTGCCTAGACAAGATATGCCTTATTTACAAGATGGAACACCGGTTGATATGGTCTTCAACCCATTAGGAGTCCCGTCACGAATGAATGTAGGACAGATATTTGAATGCTCGCTCGGGTTAGCGGGAGATCTGCTAGACAGGCATTATCGAATAGCGCCCTTTGATGAGAGATATGAGCAAGGGGCTTCAAGAAAACTAGTGTTTTCGGAATTATACGAAGCCAGTAAGCAGACAGCGAATCCGTGGGTATTTGAACCCGAGTATCCCGGAAAAAGCAGAATCTTTGATGGAAGAACGGGAGATGCTTTTGAACAACCTGTTATCATAGGAAAGCCCTATATTCTGAAATTAATTCATCAAGTTGATGATAAATTCCATGCGCGTTCTAGTGGACCTTATGCGCTTGTTACACAACAACCGCTTAAAGGAAGGGCCAACCAAGGCGGACAGCGGGTAGGCGAAATGGAAGTTTGGGCCCTAGAGGGATTTGGCGTTGCTCATATTTTACAAGAGATGCTTACTTATAAATCTGATCATATTAGAGCTCGGCAGGAAGTCGTTGGGACTACACTCAGTGGAGGAGCATTCCCGAAACCTGAGGATGCTCCAGAATCCTTTCGATTGCTCGTTCGAGAACTACGATCTTTGGCTCTGGAATTGAATCATTTCCTTGTATCTGAGAAGAATTTCCAGATTAATAGGAAGGAAGCTTGATCGGAATAAATCAACAATTTTCTTCTATGATCGACCGATATAAACATCAACAACTTCGAATTGGATCAGTTTCTCCTGAACAAATAAGTGCTTGGGCCACGAAAACCCTACCTAATGGAGAGATAATTGGAGAAGTCAAAAAACCCCATACTTTTCATTACAAAACCAATAAACCGGAAAAAGATGGCTTGTTTTGTGAAAGAATTTTTGGGCCTATAAAGAGTGGAATTTGTGCTTGTGGAAATTATCGAGTCATCGGCAATGAAAAAGAAGACCCGCAATTTTGTGACCAATGCGGAGTCGAATTTGTGGATTCTCGGATACGAAGATCTCAAATGGGCTACATCAAGCTGGCATGCCCGGTAACTCATGTTTGGTATTTGAAACGTCTTCCGAGTTATATCGCGAATCTTTTAGATAAACCTCTTAAAAAATTAGAAGGCCTAGTATACTGCGATGTGTGATTTGATCAAAATTTTGATTTTACAGATTGGGAATGAAAAACTGTCATCCCATTCAATCCGATTGGGATGCCCTGATTCTGACATGTCTCTTGGGAGGAGTACCATGAAGCTCAGAGTTATTATGGGTGTATTTCATACTCCCAAATAAAAGGGAATTGATCTATGGTCGATTCCGTAACAGATACATAGGAATTGCTGGTTGTACCTCGTGACAAAGACTTCTTTCATGGAATTCACCATTCCATTTCTGTTAGAATCTGTTCAAGTAAGCAACTATGAGATGGTTACAGGGGTCTATTCATCGCATATAGGCCTTAAGGACATCATGTCATAACCATCGAGGTGAAGTAGGGACCTAAAAGATCGAATCGAACGATACATAGACAAGTAAATCCCTTATGAGTTCCAAGGAATTCTTTTTCTTTGATTTGAGGGGGATTCATCATTGGAAGGGAAGTAGACTACTCAAGAATTTCACATTTCATTTAGGCCCTATAAGGAATTCAAAAAATAGAAATCAAAAATCTAAATAAAAGGAAGAATGAATCAATGAAATGTTGGTTGGTCCTGACTGAGAACTTGAGTAAGGAGTAGACCTTTGTTTGGTTGGGGGGTTTCTAGAACAAAATTCGAGAACAAGAACACCCTTCTTTATTTGGTGTAACTACTTGAGCCGGATGAGAGGAAACCTTCACGTCCGATTTTGAAGGGGGGAAATCCTATAGGAACCTATCCCAATTTTTCTTTTGCTAGGGTCGTAGCTAAAAAACCGACTTTCTTACGATTACGAGGCTCATTCGAAGATGAAATTGAATCTCTGAAATCCAGCATCCCACTTTTTTTTACTCCTCAAGGCTTCAATACATTTCGAAATCGAGAAATCTCTACTGGAGCCAGTGCTATCAGAGAACAATTAGCCGATCCGGATTTGCGACTTATTATAGATGATTCATTGGTAGAATGGAAAGATCTAGAGAAAAAAGGGACCACCGATAATGAATGGGAAGATAGAAAAATTCGAAGAAGAAAGGATTTTTTGGTTAGACGCATGCAATTAGCTAAGCATTTTCTTCAAACAAATGTAGAACCAGAACGGATGGTTTTGTGCCTATTACCAGTGCTCCCTCCCGAATTGAGACCGATCATTCAGCTAGATGGGGGGAAACTCATGAGTTCGGATATTAATGAACTCTATAGAAGAGTTATCTTTCGGAACATTTCTCTTATCAGACTATTAAAAGAATCTTCGCCAGGGGACGCAATAATGTCTCAGGAGAAATTAGTGCAGGAAGCCGTGGATACACTTCTTGATAATGGGCTCCACGGACAGCCAATGAAGGACCGTCATAATAAGGTTTACAAGTCGTTTTCGGATGTAATTGAAGGGAAAGAGGGAAGATTTCGCGAGACTTTGCTTGGGAAACGGGTCGATTATTCGGGCCGTTCCGTCATTGTCGTGGGCCCTTGGCTTTCATTACATAGATGCGGATTGCCTCGCGAAATAGCAATAGAGCTTTTCCAGACATTTGTAATTCGTGGTCTACTCAGACAACACATTGCTTCCAACATAGGAGTTGCGAAAAGGCAAATTCAGGAAAAAGAACCAATTGTATGGGAAATACTTGAAGAAGTTATGCGGGGGCACCCTGTATTGCTGAATAGAGCACCCACTCTGCATAGATTAGGCATCCAGGCATTCGAACCTATTTTAGTGGAAGGGCGTGCTATTTGTTTACATCCATTAGTTCGTAAGGGATTCAATGCAGACTTTGATGGGGATCAAATGGCTGTTCATGTACCTTTATCATTGGAGGCTCAAGCGGAGGCGAGTTTACTTATGTTTTCTAATCTGAATCTCTTGTCTCCAGCTCTCGGAGATCCCATTTGCGTACCAACTCAAGATATGCTTATGGGACTCTATGTATTAACGATCGGGAATCCTCGAGGTATTTGTGCAAATAGGTATAATCCGTGGAATCGCATAAACTATCAAAATGAGAAAATAGACGAGAATAACTATAAGTATACAAAAGAGAAAGAGCCCTATTTTTGTGGTTCCTATGATGCACTTGGGGCTTATTGGCAGAAACGAATCAAATTAGAGAGTCCTTTGTGGCTCCGGTGGCGACTCGATCAACGTATTCGTATTATTGCATCAAGAGAAGTTCCCATCGAAGTTCAATATGAATCTTTGGGTACCTATCATGAGATTTTTGGTCACTATCTAATAGTAAGAAGTGTCAAAAAAGAAATCCATTGTGTCTACATTCGAACTACTGTTGGCCATATTTCTTTTTATCGAGAAATCGAAGAAGCCATACAAGGGTTTTGCCAGGGCTCCTCATGGGCGACCTAAGCTAAGTAATTCTATGATACCCCCGGGAATTCGGGTCTCTCCAATTCAACTAGGATTCTAATTCCTGAATTTCTACGCGACTCAAGATCGAGGAAAGGAAGTCTTCAAATCACTGACTCAAACTTATTGTTGGTCGAATCCTACTCAGCGGAATATGGAGGTACTTATGAGAGAAAAAGCCGATCTGGTTTTTCACAATAAAGCGATAGATGGAACTGCCATAAAACGACTTATTAGCAGATTCATAGATCACTTTGGAATGGCATACACATCACACATCCTGGATCAAGTAAAGACTCTGGGTTTCCAAACAGCCACTGCTACATCCATTTCATTAGGAATTGATGATCTTTTAACAATACCTTCTAAAGGATGGCTAGTCCAAGACGCTGAACAACAAAGTGTGAGTTTGGAAAAACAGCATCAGTATGGGAGTATACACGCGGTCGAAAAATTACGTCAATCCATTGAGATATGGTATGCTACAAGTGAGTATTTGCGACAAGAAATGAATCCGAATTTTCGGATGACTGATCCTTTGAATCCGGTCCATATAATGTCCTTTTCGGGAGCTAGAGGAAGTGCATCTCAGGTACACCAATTAATAGGTATGCGAGGATTAATGTCAGATCCCCAAGGACAAATGATTGAGTTACCCATTCAAAGCAATTTCCGCGAAGGACTCTCTTTAACGGAATATATAATTTCCTGTTACGGAGCCCGCAAGGGGGTTGTGGATACTGCTGTACGAACCGCAGATGCTGGATACCTCACGCGCAGACTTGTTGAAGTAGTTCAACACATTATTGTACGTAGAACAGATTGTGGCACCATCCGGGGTATTTCTGTGAATCCTGGAGAGAAGATGATGACAGAAAGAATTTTGATCCAAACATTAATGGGTCGTGTATTAGCGGACAATATCTATATGGGTTCGCGATGCATCGCCATTCGAAATCAAGATATTGGGATGGGACTTGTCAAACGCCTCATAACCTTTCGAGCACAACCAATATCGATTCGAACCCCCTTCACTTGCAGGAGTACATCTTGGATCTGCCGATTATGCTATGGTCGAAGTACCACTCATGGCGACCTGGTCGAATTGGGAGAAGCCGTAGGGATTATTGCGGGTCAATCTATTGGGGAACCAGGGACTCAACTCACATTAAGAACTTTTCATACCGGTGGCGTGTTCACAGGGAGTACTCCCGAACAGATACGAGCCCCCTCTAATGGAAAAATCAAATTCAACGAGGATTTTGTTCATCCCACACGTACACGTCATGGACAGCCTGCTTTTCTATGTGAGCTAGACCTGGCTGTCACTATTGAGAGTCAGGATATTACACATAATGTGAATATTCCACCAAACTGTGTTCTTTTAGTTCAAAATGATCAATATGTAGAATCAGAACAAGTGATTGCTGAAATGCGCGCGGGAACATTTACCTTGAATTTGAAAGAGAAGGTTCGAAAACATATTTATTCTGACTTAGAGGGAGAAATGCACTGGAGTAAGGATATCTATCATGTATCTGAATCCAACTATGGGAATATTCATCTCTTAGCAAACCCAAGTCATTTATGGATATTATCAGGGGGTCTGCGCAGATCCGGTAGAGTCCCTTTGTCACTCCACAAGAATCAAGATCAAATGAATGTTCGTGCTCTTTCTGCTGAACGAAGAGATACGTCTAGCTTCTCAGTGACTAATGATCAAGTGAAATCTAATTTGTTTAGTGCGGGGCCTTCTGGTAAAAATATCCGAAGGGTTCTTGATTATTCAGGACCTGATCAAACCCTATGCAATGGTCATTGTAATTTCATCTATCCTGCTATTCTCCACGAAAATTCTGATTTATTGGCAAAGAGACGAAGAAATAGATGCATCATTCCATTCCAATCTAATCAAGAACGAGAGAGAGAACTATTACCTCGCTCAGGTATCTCAATCGAAATACCCATAAATGGCATTTTCCATAGAAAGAGTATTCTTGCTTATTTCGATGATCCCCAATACAGAAGAAACAGTTCGGGAAGTACTCAAAATGGGACTAGAGAGACGCATTCCATTGTCACAAAAGAGGATTTGATTGAGTCTCGAAGAGCCAAAAAAAAAGAAGTTTTGATTCCCAAGGAAGTACATATATTACCCGGATCCTCTTCCATAATGGTGCGGAACAATAGTATTGTTGGAGTAGATACCCAAATTACTTTCAATCTAAGAAGCCGGGTAGGCGGATTGGTTCGAGTAGAGAAAAAAAAGGGGGAGATTGAACTGAAAATCTTTTCTGGAGAGATCCATTTTCCTGGAGAGACAGATAAAATATCCTGGCAGAGTGGCATCTTAATACTACCAGTCACGGAAAAAAAAAAGGCGACAAATGGGATCTATGGCCAACAGATCACACCTATCAAGAAAAAGTCTTTTGTTTTGGTTCGACCCGTAGGCCCAGATGAAAGAGAAGACGAGATTGATTTCGCAACGCTTTTCCCCCACGATCTCTTGCAGGAAAGGGATAATTTGCAACTTAGAGTTGTCAAGTATCTCCTTTCTGGAAATGGCAAAACAATTCGAGGAATTTCTGACACAAGTATTCAATCAGTTCGAACTTGTTTAGTTTTGAATTGGGACCAAGACAAAAAGGGTTCGTCTAGAGAGGAGATTCATGCTTCTTTTGTTGAAGTAAGAGTCAATGATCTGATTCGAGATTTCCTAAGAATGGACTTAGCGAAGTCCGCGTATAACAGAAAAAGGAATGATCCGGCAGGGTCGGGATTGATCCCCGATAATGGAGTAGCTTGTATGAATCTCAAACCTTTTTCTTCCAAGGGAAGGATTCAACAATCACTTACCCAACATCAAGGAACTAGTTGTACGTTGTTGAGTCGAAATAAGAAATGTCAGCCTTTGATCATTTTGTCATCATCTAATTGTTCTCGAATGGGTCCATTCAACGGTTTGAAATATAACAACAATGGGAAAAAAGAATCAATGAAAAGGAAAATGGATCTCCGAATTCCAATTAGGAATTCGTCGGGTCCTTTAGGGATTGTGCCGAAAATTGCGCATTTTTCTCCATCTTACCACTTAATAACTCATAATCAGATCGTGGGAAAGAAATATTTGCTCCGTGAGAATTTCAAACAGACTTTCCAAGTACTTCACTATTATTTAATGGATGAAAGTGGGAGAATTTCGAATCCCAATCCATGCAGTAACAGGATTTTAAATCCATTCAATTTGAATTGGGATTCGCTCCAGCCCGCCTATTGTGAAGAGACATCGATAATCATTCGCCTTGGACAGTTGATTTGTGAAAATGTATGTATATCCAAAGATGGACCGTGCCTCAAATCTGGGCAGGTTATAATGGTTCATGTTGACTCTTTAGTAATAAGATCCGCTAAGCCCTATTTGGCTACTCCAGGAACCACCATTCATGCCCATTATGGGGCAATCCTTTCTCAAGGAGATACAATAGCTACATATCTCTATGAAAAATCGAGATCGAATGATATAACGCAAGGTCTTCCAAAAGTAGAACAAGGGTTCGAAGTGCGTTCGATTGATGCAATCTCAATGAACCTAAAAGAGAGGGTGGAAGGTTGGAACGCATCTATAACAAGAATTCTTGGAATTCCTTGGGGATTCTTGATTGGCGCTGAGTTAACCATAGCACAAAGCCGTATCTCTTTGGTTACTAAGATTCAAAAGGTTTATCGATCCCAGGGGGTCCAAATCCATAATAAGCATATAGAAATGATTGTGCGTCAAATAACATCAAAAGTGTTGGTTTCAGAAGATGGAATGTCTAATGTTTTTTCACCTGGAGAACTCATAGGATTGTTGAGGGCAGAACGAACAGCGCGCGCTTTGGAAGAAGCGATCTGTTATCGAGTTGTTCTATTGGGAATAACGAGGGCGTCTCTGAATACTCAAAGTTTCATATCGGAAGCAAGTTTTCAAGAGACTGCTCGGGTTTTAGCAAAAGCCGCTCTACGAGGTCGTATCGATTGGTTGAAAGGCCTGAAAGAGAACGTTGTTCTGGGGGGTATGATCCCTGTTGGTACCGGATTCAAAGGATTCGTGTACCGTTCAAGGCAACGGAGCAACATTCCTTTGGAAATGAAAAAGAAGAATCTATTCGGGGGGGAAATAAGAGATATTTTATTCCAACATAGAGAATTAGTTAATTCTTGCATCCCAAAGAAAGTCCATGATCCATCCTAATTTGCGGGATTTCATGATTTTTAAGAGCGAATTCATCCCTTTAACTTCACTTTCACTATCTAGTCCGGTTATTCGATTTGGTAATAAAGATAATAACGAATAGAAAGGAATTAATGGCTTGGCCCGTGTATCAACGGTCAATCTCTGGTAAAAGGTTCCGTCGGAACAATTCTTTAGTTAGGGCACCTCATCTCTTAAAAAAAAAAGAGGAAGTGTGGGGAAAAATGACAAGACGAGATTGGAACATCAATGTGGAAGAGATGATCGAAGTAGGAGTTCATCTTGGGCATCAGACTCAGAAATGGAATCCTAGCATGGCACCTTACATCTCTGCAAAGCGTAAAGGGAGGCATATTACAAATCTTACTAAAACTGCTCGTTTTTTATCAGAAGCTTGTAATTTAGTTTTTGATGCAGCGAGTACGGGAAAACAATTCTTAATAGTTGGTACCACCAAAATAGCAGTTAAATCAGTCGCATCGGCTGCAAGAAGGGCTCGGTGTCATTATGTTAATAAAAAATGGCTCGGTGGGATGTCAACGAATTGGTCCACTACAGAAAGAAGACTTCATACGTTCCGCAATTTGAGAGCGGAACAAAAGACGGGAAGACTCAAGCGTCTTCCGAAAAGAGATGCAGCAATCTTGAGGAGACAATTATCTCACTTGCAAACTTATCTGGGTGGGATCAAATATATGACGGAGTTGCCTGATATTGTAATCGTCGTTGATCAGAAAGACGGCTATAAGGCTCTTCGTGAATGTGTCATTTTAGGAATTCCAACGATTTGTTTAATCGATACAGATTATGACCCGGATCTTGCGGATCTTCCGATTCCAAGCAATGACGACTCTATGGGTTCACTTCGATTCATTCTTAACAAATTAGTCTCGGCCATTTGTGAGGGCCGTTCTAGCTCTATAACAAATCAGTGATTAATAATAAGATAAGTCAATGACTTTGGGAAATCTATGGATTTTTGGAATTGGGTCCTTTTCCTGAATCGAAAAAAAGAGAGAAAAATCATTGGCGATTTTCGAGGATTCCTTGGTATCTGAAATACACGATTCAAGTAGGCGAGTCGAGAAAGAGATAGTGGAATCAAAATAATTCCTTTTAAAGTTCTACTTCTGTCAGAGGGCAATATGAATGTTCTACCATGTTCCAGCAACACCCTAAAAGGGTTATACGATCTATCCGGTGTGGAAGTAGGCCAACATTTCTATTGGCAAATAGGTGGTTTCCAAGTCCATGCCCAAGTGCTTATTACTTCTTGGGTCGTAATTGCTATCTTAGTAGGTTCAACCACTATAGCTGTTCGAAATCCACAAACCATTCCGACTGACGGTCAAAATTTCTTCGAATATGTCCTTGAATTCATTCGAGACTTGAGCAAAACTCAGATTGGAGAAGAATATGGTCCTTGGGTTCCTTTTATTGGAACTATGTTCCTATTTATTTTTATTTCTAACTGGTCAGGGGCTCTTTTACCTCGGAAAATCATAGAGCTACCCCAGGGGGAATTAGCCGCACCCACGAATGATATAAATACTACTGTTGCTTTAGCTTTACCCACGTCTGTGGCCTATTTCTATGCGGGTCTTACCAAAAAAGGCTTGGGTTATTTCGGTAAATACATTCAACCAACGCCAATCCTCTTACCAATTAACATCCTAGAAGATTTCACAAAACCCCTATCACTTAGTTTTCGACTTTTCGGGAATATATTGGCTGATGAATTAGTAGTTCTTGTTCTTGTTTCTTTAGTACCTTCAGTGGTTCCTATACCTGTCATGCTCCTTGGATTATTTACAAGTGGTATTCAAGCTCTTATTTTTGCAACTTTAGCTGCGGCTTATATAGGCGAATCCATGGAGGATCATCATTGACTAGCTTTGAAAAGAGTTTTCGCCTTTGTTTTGCTTATTCGTATGTAATATGTATGGGCGGCTCGAGATAAGCTATTTCGAGATAAGCTATTGGGGGATCGAAATACGATATATATGATCTAGAGTAGTAGCAAAAAAGATTCCGATATGCTTTGTAAAAAAAAAAAGGAAAATAAAAGATCTTTTCCCCCCCAGTTCTAGCCCATTTATGCCATAACTCCCAATGAATCTTTTATTTCTATTTGTTCAGTGAATTACGACATTATGAGTCCTAAAAAGGGGGGTTTAGCGTAGTTATATATATATTTAATGTCTAGAAGACAGATCTTGTGTATGTTCAAAGACGGATTCTAGAATCCTGATGAATCTAAGATGTGAATAGTTGGTTTACACTATGAAAGACATGTATATGGTAGATATTGACTGATTTTCTATGAACCACCCATCCATTTTATTTCCTATCTCACTGGGAATTTCAATGAGGATTCCAATAGAAGTCCTTCCGTTTCGTCTGTGACGAATGAATAAACAGATGAAATCAAGCATATAGAAGAGAAAGAAAGGGCGAAGAATTGAAAGCATGGTTCGAAACAAAGAAATGCAAGAACGAGAGTCGGATCATTGATATTGATAAAGACTCCACGGATAGGAACTAAAAACGAGATCTCGAAGTCGGTCTGCTGGTTCAATCCTAGCATTACTTAAAGACAAAGTTTTTAGTGACTTCAATCGTATAGATCTTAGTAATGGATCCTAAGCATAAGTCAGAATTCATTGGTGGATTGATTCTATCATTAACCATCTTTGAAGTGCGAGGCACTTATCATGAATCCATTGATTTCTGCCGCTTCCGTTATTGCTGCTGGATTGGCTGTAGGGCTTGCTTCTATTGGACCCGGAGTTGGTCAAGGTACTGCTGCGGGCCAAGCCGTAGAAGGGATCGCGAGACAACCAGAGGCAGAAGGTAAAATACGAGGTACTTTATTGCTTAGTCTAGCTTTTATGGAAGCTTTAACAATTTATGGACTGGTCGTGGCATTAGCACTTTTATTTGCGAATCCCTTTATTTAATCCTATCAATTTAAAAGTTTTTTTCTGAGTTTCTTGCTGCGAACTTGCCACTTTTTTCTTCTTTCCCCCTCTTAGACCCTCCCCCTCTTAAACCCTTTTTGATTGGTTTTTAGAAAGCGTTGCAGCAGAAGGCATGTCACAATTGACACGAAAGCTCGGCGAAATTCTAAGAATAATAAGTCATTTTCTTTTTTATTTATTATTGGGAACTTCCATTGAATTGAAATAATAATCAAAAATTTCCCAATTCCATATAATATATAGATGCAATATTCCTGAATCCAATCTCGTTCGAAATAAATAAGGAAATTCATAAAAAATCCATCCAAAAAGGGACGAAGTGATACAAAATGAATTCTGTTTGATTTTGTTATAGTCCTATCTATCAGAGGAGATCCTATGAAAAATGTAACCGATTCTTTCGTTTTATTGGGTTACTTGCCAGCCGCCGGGAGTTTCGGGTTCAATACCGATATTTTTGCAACAAATCCAATAAATCTAA